ACATTGCTATCACAAGAATTGCAAAACCTTACGGAAGCCCTAATATTCTTGCGGAATTTATAGCCGGCCAATTAAAGAATAGAGTTTCATTTCGAAAAGCAATGAAAAAGGCTATTGAATTAACTGAACAAGCAGATACAAAAGGAATTCAAGTACAAATTGCAGGGCGTATCGACGGAAAAGAAATTGCGCGTGTGGAATGGATCAGAGAAGGTAGGGTTCCCCTGCAAACCATTCGAGCTAAAATCGATTATTGTTCCTATACAGTTCGAACTATTTATGGAGTATTAGGCATCAAAATTTGGATATTTATAGACGGGGAAGAATAAACCTTTATTTGTCTTTCCCTTCGATCTAGTGATGGAACAAAAAAGAGAAATTCGTTCCTTTTTTCTGTTCAATAAAAACTAAAATGAGGAATTCTAATTCTTAATTCTATATGGTTGAATAAAAATTCGATTGGCCATTTGATATAATTGCTATGCTTAGTGTGTGACTCGTTGGTTTTTTTAGGGTTAGGATTAAATAAAAAAAAAGACTAGCCTCTTAGTATAAACTAATAACTATAGGACTACTAACCAACTCATCACTTCGCATTATCTGGATCCAAAGAACCAGTCAAGATATGATATATCGGTCATATCATTGTAGCAACTGAAATATTTTTTGCATAAACAAAAGAAAAATCAATCTAATTCTAAGTTATAAAGCGAAATAGCGAACAAAGATGTGGATAAATGGAAGGGTGAAAGAAAGAGAGAGAAAAATACCAATGATATAGAATTCCATCCAATATGTAAGGTCTATGAGTCATCTCATAAAAAAAAGGCAGTGTAATAAAGCATCAATGCTGATTCGTACATAATTAAATGAATCTGTTCATAAAATAAAAAAATAAGAGCTTCGAGCCAATAAAGACTAAGAAGATTGACTCAAGAAAAAATTTCATTATGAGCTCCATTGTAGAAATCAGACCTAACCATTAAATAAGAAGCGATGGGAACGATGGAACCTATGAATCCAAATCTATTGAAAACGGATTCATTGATCGGGATGGCGGAACAAACCAGAGACTAATTCATTCATATTCATCTATTGGGAAAAGAAAAATCAAGAGCTAACCCTACAACTGAAATAGCGATGAAAAGAGTAAATATTCGCCTGCGAAACCTTTATTTTCTTGGATTGCTAAATTTGGGTCAATCGAAGAAAATAAAAGACAAAACAAAATAAAGATTCGTTATAACATTATAAAAAGTCATACAATATTTAAAATAGAAATAGTAATATGTTTAGTTATCTAAAAAAACAAGATATACAAACGAATAATAGGGAAGTTTAAGATTTTCTTATTCGCGAGGAGCTGGATGAGAAGAAACTCTCACGTCCAGTTCTGTAGTAGAGATGGAATTCAGAACCAACCATCAACTATAACCCCAAAAGAACCAGATTCCGTAAACAACATAGAGGAAGAATGAAGGGAATATCTTATCGAGGTAATCATATTTCTTTCGGTAAATATGCTCTTCAGGCACTTGAACCTGCTTGGATCACATCTAGACAAATAGAAGCAGGTCGTCGAGCAATGACACGAAATGCACGACGTGGTGGAAAAATATGGGTACGTATATTTCCAGACAAACCGGTTACAGTAAGACCCGCAGAAACACGTATGGGTTCGGGGAAAGGATCCCCTGAATATTGGGTAGCTGTTGTTAAACCAGGTCGAATCCTTTATGAAATGGGTGGAGTAACAGAAAATATAGCCAGAAAGGCTATTTCAATAGCATCGTCTAAAATGCCTATACGAACTCAATTCATTATTTCGGCATAAAAATGGAGAATCAAAGGAAATAGGTCTTGAAGATTAAAAAAAAACAATCGCAGGTGCTGATTTCTTTTTTTGGACAAACAATATTTCTTTTTTCTTCGCCCTTTGCATTGAAAGAATAGATTCTAAAAAAAAAATGATATGATTCAACCTCAGACCCTTTTGAATGTAGCGGATAACAGCGGGGCTCGAGAATTGATGTGTATTCGAATCATAGGAGCTAGCAATCGTCGATATGCTCATATCGGTGACGTTATTGTTGCTGTGATCAAAGAAGCAGTGCCAAACATGCCCCTAGCAAGATCAGAAGTGGTCAGAGCTGTAATTGTACGTACTTGTAAAGAACTCAAACGTGATAACGGTATGATCATACGATATGATGACAATGCTGCGGTTGTCATCGATCAAGAAGGAAACCCAAAGGGAACTCGGGTTTTTGGTGCAATTGCCCGGGAATTGAGACAGTTAAATTTTACTAAAATAGTTTCATTAGCTCCGGAGGTATTATAAAATGAGACCATGATATGGTTAGAATAAAGTATTTCAAAGAAAGAGATTAAGAAATGGATTCAGATTAATTAATAGATTATGTCTCATGCATATGCCTTTAAGAATTCATATTCATAAACAAATAAGTAAAAAAACAAGAAAAGCATGTTGATTATATCA